CAAATAAAATATACAAATTTATAATAGATTGGATGAAATCTTATCTTAAAGAATCCCATGATTCAATTTATTATTTATTAAATTAAAACTACATTTTATTTATTAAAACTAATCTTAATAAACTATTTTTTTAGTGATTTTTCGCGAGGAGCTGGATGAGAAGAAATTCTCATGTCCAGTTCTGTAGTAGAGATGGAATTGAGAAAGAGACATCAACTATAACCCGAAAAGAACCAGATTCCGTAAACAACATAGAGGAAGACTAAAAGGAATATCTTGTAGCGGTAATCGTATTTGTTTCGGTCGATATGCTCTTCAAGCGCTTGAACCTGCTTGGATTACATCTAGACAAATAGAAGCCGGCCGACGCGCAATGACACGAAATGTACGCCGTGGTGGAAAAATATGGGTACGTATATTTCCAGACAAACCGGTTACAGTAAGATCTACGGAAACACGTATGGGTTCGGGGAAAGGATCTCCCGAGTATTGGGTAGCCGTCGTTAAACCTGGTAGAATCCTTTATGAAATGGGCGGAGTGGCCGAAAAAATAGCCAGAAAGGCTATTTTAATCGCAGCATCAAAAATGCCTATAAAAACTCAATTCATTAGTTCAGGATAGCAATATAGAAAACCAAGAGAAAGAGGTCTTAGGAATCAAAAAACAATTGTAGATTTTCTTTTTTTGACAAACAATATTTCTTTTTTTATTCGTCCTTTGTTGCATTGAAAGAAGAGATTCAAAAATGATTCAACCTCAGACCCATTTGAATGTAGCAGATAACAGCGGGGCCCAAGAATTGATGTGTATTCGAATCATAGGAGCTAGTAATCGCCGGTATGCTCATATCGGTGACGTTATTGTTGCTGTGATCAAGAAAGCAATAGCTAATACTAATACACCTCTGGAAAGAGCAGAAGTGATCAGAGCTGTAATTGTACGTACTTGTAAAGAATTCAAGCGCGACAACGGTATTATAATACGATATGATGACAATGCTGCAGTTGTAATTGATCAAGCAGGAAATCCAAAAGGAACTCGAATTTTTGGTGCAATCGCCCAGGAATTGAGACAGTTAAATTTCACTAAAATAGTTTCATTAGCTCCTGAAGTATTATAAATATAAGATGAGACTTCAATAGAATTATCTATTTAAACGGAATTATTGAAATGACATAGATAAATTGTGGATTATGTCTCAAGTAGATTAGATTATGTCTTATGCATATACCTTTAATACTAATAAATAAAAAAAACATGTTGATTATATCAAAATTCGGGGGAAGGGAGAATTTACGGTGGGGAGGGACCCTATTGCTGAAATAATAACCTCTATACGAAATGCTGACATGAATAGAAAAGGAACGGTTCGAATAGCATCGACTAACATCAACGAAACCATTGTTAAAATACTTTTACGAGAAGGTTTTATCGAGAACATAAGAAAACATCAGGAAAACAAGAAATACTTTTTTGTTTTAACCCTACGACATAGAAGAAATAGGAAAGGACCATATCAAAATACTTTAAATTTAAAACGGATCAGTCGGCCCGGTCTACGAATCTATTCTAAGTATCACAAAATTCCTAGAATTTTAGGCGGAATAGGTATTGTAATTCTTTCTACTTCTCGAGGTATAATGACAGACCGAGAGGCTCGACTAGAAGGAATCGGCGGAGAAATTTTGTGTTATATATGGTAATTAATCCGTTTAATATCCGAATTGTATCCGAAACCTTCCTATTTGTGAAAAAAAAAAAAAAGAAATAAGGGCAAATTGTCTACTAATATTGCTCCTCCTGTCCTACATTAGTTGATACTTCGAAGTACCTGGAATGAAAGAACAAAAATAAAATGAATTCGTGAGGGTTTAATTACTGAATTATTTCTCAATGGTATGATCAGGATTCCTTTCGATAATGAATATATGATTCGAGATTATGCTTTAGGAACGACCCAAAGAAGTTTTTTTATACGTATACTATCAGTAGATAGGATAAAAATTCAATTTCAATTAATTTAAGGTAAATCATTACCGACCGGGGGCATAGAATTGTTAGAATCCCTATCAAGGAAAGGGTTAGAATAATTAGGTGGTTTTTCAACTTCAATCTTTTTTTTAGGGGGATAAATTTAACGGTTCCAAAATTTCAAGAAACTTATTTTCTTCCAATGAATTCGGAATTAAGGAATAACAGCTATGAAAATAAGGGCTTCTGTTCGTAAAATTTGTCAAAAATGTCGGTTAATCCGCAGGAGGGGACGAATTTTTGTAATTTGTTCCAACCTGAGACATAAACAAAGACAAGGATAATTCTTCTAGTTCTAGTCTAAAAAAAGAGACTCCTAAAAGAAAGCAATCTTAAATTTTAAAGAAAGCGATAAACAAATAAAAATAGAAGATCTATTTTGACATGAAATGGATATATCCATATATCTCTGACTTATTTTTATGAAATGATAAAATATGGCAAAACCTATACGAAGATTCGGTTTAC